TATGTATACATATGGAAATAAATTGCGTCCAATAGGATTTGAACCTATACCAAAGGTTTAGAAGACCTCTGTCCTATCCATTAGACAATGGACGCTTTTCATTCCAATTTTCCTATTTCTTGTTCGGAAAAATAGTTGAACCAATTCCGGGAATTCCTTATTCAAGTCAATGATGCATTACATTAATTATATTCATAAAATTTTTTATAAAATAATAAAAATCTCAAAATATTTAATTCTATTTTTTCTTATTAATTTAATAAAAAAATAAAGTAAAATAAAAAAATAAAGTAAAAGCGGGTAGCGGGAATCGAACCCGCATCGTTAGCTTGGAAGGCTAGGGGTTATAGTCGACGTTGATTCATCATTTTTAACGTCTCTAATTCAAAACTGAACGTGAAACTTTGGTTTCATTCGGCTCCTTTATGGAAGATGTATAAATTCCTATATTAAGACATGAACGAAAAAAAAAATTCCACCCATAACATCTATGTCAGCTTTTCTGTCTGAATGTATTCAGAACAACCCGCTTTCTAGACGATCCCTATAGAAAAGAGGGGGATTATATTATAACAACCTTTCTAGTTACTTCGTTCTCTATTTCTATGTGAGAGAATCCTTAGGAAAAGCATTTTGTTTCTACCGAGCTAAAACAATTTGTCGATGTCTCTAGTAAACCAAAGTCATTGTTTAATAGCCATTTTGCTTCAATTTCCGTAATACAAATTTAAAATTAAAGATTTAGTTACGATTAGAAAGCCACTTTCTATCTTTATCCATGGATCCTTTACTCATACTTATTCAATTAGAAGTATTGATCTAATTAAAAAAAAAAATTATGTTTCGTAATCTCATAATCCAATTTTTCAATTTTTAATTGATTCTTGGATACAAATCACGAGAATGTATATTCTTCCTCGAATTTTTCATTGAGAGGTAAAGGATTAAATCCTTTTAAGAAATAAAGTTTTTGGTCGGAATGAAATATTAATCAAACCGAAAGACCCCTTAACTATATAAAGGATTATAGAACGAATCACACTTTTACCACTAAACTATACCCGCTACAATCCGATTATTGTATATAAATGAACCTTTTGTCGAACAAGAAAATGGGTCGTAATAAAAAGTTAAAAGAGTAAAAAGAAAGGATAGGATCATAAAATAATCATGAAAATTAGAGCGTTTCCGTGTTGTATCAGAGAACCCAATGAGATTCGGAAAAGAGAATTCATTAAATTTCAATAACTAAAACTAAATAACAAGTGTTTTTTGCCGGAGGTTTTTGACCTAGACGTCTCGACAAACTACTTAAGCCATAACATACATGAAAATGTATTGTGCAAGAATCCACAGCTCCCTTTTTGTTATTTATTTACTTTACTAAAATACTAAAATAAACGGAATAAAGAAAATAAAGAATAAATATAAAAAATTAAGATAAGAAACGACACTTTGATTCGATATCATTTGATTCTATATCATAGAAATCAAAAGAGTTTTTTTTTTTTCCAATCGTAATAACAAGCAAGTATTTTAGTTTTCAAATAAAAAAAAAATTATTTATGATTCGTTGGAACAATAAATGGCGGGCCCGGCCTGGTCAGTACTTAGCCGGGCCGTGGAACTAAAAAGCACTCTCGGATGAAAAAAATATTATGAAGGGCTCTTTCAATCCTTATTTTTTATAATGTAACATAGTATTATCCTTTTTCAATTGGGAGGAGAGATGGCTGAGTGGACTAAAGCGTCGGATTGCTAATCCGTTGTACGAGTTTTTCGTACCGAGGGTTCGAATCCCTCTCTTTCCGTTTTTGTTGATGACTTGGTATTTTCTTTCGAATTTTTCGCGAGCTCTTTTTATTTAATAGTTAAAAATGTGTAATAGATAAAATCCTACTAAGAACATTTTAAAATCAAGCAAGGAAAACAAAAACCTTATCTTTTATTCTTCACGTCCAGGATTACGTCCTGGATCATTAGACAGGAATCCGAAAATAAAGAGAGAAACAAAGAATATCACTACCGTGTAAACAAATAGTTTGAGAGTAAGCATTACATAATCTCCAAGATTTTTTTTAGTAAAAAAGAGAATAGATTCTCCGTTTTTATACCGCATACCCTACTATTTTTATTTTTTATTTTGACACCAAGAAATAAAGTGGGGTGATCCAGATTTTTCGCGGTTGTACAATAATTTCAATATTTGAATTGAGGGTGTAAGACTTATCTGATCTTATCAATTCTTTTCTTTGAATTTTTTTTTTTTCAATAAATCATGAATTTGTCTAGACATTATTAAATTAAAGATATCATCGAAAACTTACAGCAGCTTGCCAAACAAAGGCTAAGAGAAAAAAAAACAGGGGTATTACTGGCATAACATCTACGATTGGATTTAAAAAAGCGTAGGCCTCGGGCAATTTGGCGACGAAAAAACTACTTGAATAAAGAGCAGAATTAAGACAGATACAGATCAAACTAAATATATTAAGCATAACAAACATTTTGTTCTTGAGGATAATTGTATTTTATTTATTTTGATTGAGTTATTAATAAATTGAGTTTTTTATTATTTTATATTTTATTATTATAAATATGTTATTATTCATAGAAAAGAAAAATGAATAAAAAGAAAATAAGATAGACCAAAAAACTTTCTTTGATTTGAACTCACCCAATCAAAAATCCTTCAATTCTCAAATCAAAAGAGAATAGAATAAACCATACTTTCATACAATATCTTAATTGAATTATATGTAATGATCAATAAATTTATATGTAATGATCAATAAATTCTGTTTAATTCTACGTCTACATGTATAAAAATTCTAGTAATCTATTTTATAGATAATAGTTGAGTTGACGAACAACCAGTACCAATATTAGTGTTTATTAGTGTCGACTAGAAATGGGGCGTGGCCAAGTGGTAAGGCAACGGGTTTTGGTCCCGCTATTCGGAGGTTCGAATCCTTCCGTCCCAGAACATACCTGACCCACGATCATTTTATTAATCTATAATTTTATTAATCTAGAATAAAAAAGAAAATATATATCTATATCATAATCTATATCATAATAAAATATATTAAAATAAAGATTGTCTTTTCGACCAGTCTTCCGTTTAAGAGTCTAATATTGTTATAGAATGTGATTCTTATTTCTTTTTTTTTTTTTATTAATCATTGATGGTTTAATCCAATATGGATTTATCTTTCTCTTAATGATGATAAAAAGCGAATGGTACTTACTGTAAAACCTTATGCAAATAATGATATAGGGTAGTATTCAATCAATTAAATCTTTTTAATGATTTCTTATGAGTTCTTGGTACTCTAAGAAGTGTGAAATTGTTGAATTTATCCTATCACGTTACTTGAAGATAGAGATTCAAAATAACTTGTTTATTCGTGTTTATTTATTCATGTTATGTTAGTTATAATTAAAAAAAAAAATTATAAACAATGGGATTAAATTGATTGAATTCTTGTTGAGACTTCGTCATACATTATCCATTCTTCATATAGAAGAAAAAAGTATAGATTATTATGTACCGACCGAACCGATGATTATTCACGATTCCATAATTGAATCAATTACATACTGGTTCCAAACTGAAGGAATGTTATGGTAAAACTTCGTTTAAAACGATGTGGCAGAAAGCAACGTGCGACTTGAAGGACATGATCAGCTGTGGATTCTTACATCCACCACTTTTTTATATTATATAGGAATGAAAGTGCTCTTGGCTCGACATCATTTGTTCTGTTCCACTGGAACCCTCATTTTTGAGAGTGTTGCCATGTAAATAGTACACGATGGAGCTCGAGTAGAACGTATTGATTAATTTCTCAAGGGCAAGAATCTAAGGTTAGTATCGATCAATAAATTGGAACAACTTCGTAAGTATATTTTAGATATATAAATCGAAAGGATCCAATTCGATAAAATTAAAAAGTTCATTTTGTTGGAATTGGTAAAACTCTTTTGATCAAATCAAAAGTAAAGTGTATTACGTAGGAATCAACCATTCATACGATTCTTTGATAGAAAGAAATCACAAAAAATGGTATGTTGCTGCCGTTTTGAAACGATTTTAAGATCACCGAAGTAATGTCTAAACCCAATGATTCAAGGCAAAGATAAAGATCCTGGAACAAGGAAATACCGTTTTCAATTGTCTCAACAACCAGATCATATTTAAGAATCAAAATAGATTCTAAAGGAGACAGACAAAAAGGGTTAGAGACCACTCAATAAATTTAATACTTAAAAGGTTTCTTTTGAGTTATTTGAGAGTTATTCAACTTGAGTTATGAGAATACAAATAATTTTTTTTTTGGGGGGGGGAGGGGAAGACTAAGAAAAAGTATTTAAACTAAAATCAATAATATAATGAATTTGATGATTTTATGGATCTATTTGATATTATGATTCTATACATAATTTATAATTTTCTCGAGCCGTACGAGGAGAAAACTTCTTATACGTTTCTAGGGGGGGGGGAGTATTGTTCATCTATCCCAATGAGCCATTTATCGAATCGTTGCAATTGATGTTCGATCCCGACGAGAGGGAAGAGATCTTCGTAAAGTGGGTTTTTATGACCCGATAAAGAATCAAATCTATTTAAATGTTCCTGCTATTCTATATTTCCTTGAAAAAGGTGCTCAACCTACAGGAACTGTTCATGATATTTCAAAAAGGGCGGGGTTTTTTACGGAACTTCGCCCTAATCAACAAATAAAATTCAATTAATGAAATAAAAAAATGTGGATGATTTGTATATAGCCTTGTATAACCTTTTTGTTTCTTTGCTATTTCCTCTTTTGTTCTATTTATATCATACTAAATTTATTATTGTTACTATAAAATAAAAGAGTGTCTTTTATAACGACAAAAATCTATTTATATTTTATTGATATAAATTTTAGTCATATATAAAATAGATAGAAAAAGATTAAGTGAATAAATAAATGAAGTAATCGGGTCTATAAATATAAAATTTTGAGATTAATGTCAATGAGTTAAGGAACAAATAAAAAAACACAAAGGATTTCACTTGCTTATTTTAGTGAATAAACCTCATTTTTTTACTTAATTTTTTTTTCCACCAATATTGTATCAATGTTGTGTTGTATAGAAATATTATATATAGTGCCAATCCAACACAAGTCCTTAGTTTTTTTTTTTTTCTTATTTTTTCTTATAATTCTAATTGTCTAATTGATTGAAATTGGAATTGTTAGTTATATTTAGAAATTGTTTTTTCTTTTGTATTCTTTTTTCAACATTCATATTGACAACAGTGTATCAAATAAATATAATCCGATCGTGGATAAAAGGATCCATTTATATCTCCGTCCCATAGCTTTTATTTCATTCAAATAATGGGTTCTTGTATTTTCTGTGATACAAGAAGTCTTTTTTTGATTAAGATTAAACTCAATAAAATCTATATATACTATAGAATTAATGGATGACATAAGAGACAAGGAGCTATTTATAAATATTTTACTTTATCCCTATTTTTATCTGAGAATTTTTTCATAGGATCTGTTCATTTTTATTATGTTTATGTTCAAAATCTAATCAATTAGAATTTTAAAAATTTGTGCTATTTTAATGTTTTGATTGGTTTGGATTGCCTTGTGCAATTCAATCTTTTTTTTAGTGAGATTCCGATTGTATCTACACATTCTAATTATTTTATTTGGGTTGCTAACTCAACGGTAGAGTACTCGGCTTTTAAGTGCGGCTAGCATCTTTTACACATTTGTATGAAGCAAAAGATTCGTCCATACCATCGGTAGAGTTTGTAAGACCACGACTGATCCTGAAAGGAATGAATGGAAAAAGCAGCATGTCGTATCAATGGATAATTCTAAGAATATTTCATTCTTACCGAATAGGTCCAAAACCTTATTTAAATTGTTTGAATTCTTGTCGTGTAATAAAAAAAATGAATTTGGTCGAGTGAATAAATGGGTAGAGCCCTACTACGGTTTCAATTATAGGGAAACAAAAAGTAATGAGCTTCTGTTCTTAATTTTTGAATGATTACCCGATCTAATTAGACGTTAAAAATATATTAGTGCTTAATACGGGAAAAACTTTTCCCATGAGTGGATTATAAATTTCTTATGAGTCCTAATTATTAGCTATTACCCATTATGGGGTAGAGATAAATGTGTAGAAGAAGGCAGTATATTGATAAAGATTTTTCAAAATCAAAAGAGCGATTGGATTGAAAAAATAAAGGACTTCTAACCATCTTGTTACCCTAGAATGAACATAAATCAATTAGATGGAAAAAGAGAGGTTAGAGAGTCTGTTGATGAGTCTTACTTGTTCCGAGGTATTTTCTTACTATAATACCTTGTTTTGACTGTATCGTACTATGTATCATTTGATAACCCAATAAATCACCTATTTCTTTTCTTGTTCACATTAAAAATGGAAGAATTTCAAGGATATTTAGAACTAGATAGATATCAGCAACATGACTTCCTATACCCACTTATCTTTCGGGAGTATATTTATGCACTTGCTCATGATCATGGTTTAAATAGATCTATTTTGTTGGATAATGTAGGTTATGACACTAAATATAGTTTACTAATTATAAAACGTTTAATTAGTCGAATGTATCAACAGAATCATTTGATAATTTACGCTAATGATTCTAACCAAAAAAAATTTTTTGGGTACAACAAAAATTTGTATTCTCAAATGATGTCGGAGGGATTTGCAGTCATTGTGGAAATTCCGTTTTCCCTACGATTAGTATCTTCCTTAGAGGCGACAGAAATCGTAAAATCTTATAATTTACGATCAATTCATTCAATATTTCCTTTTTTAGAGGACAAATTCCCACATTTAAATTATGTATCAGATGTACTAATACCCTACCCCATTCATCTGGAAATCTTGGTTCAAACCCTTCGCTATTGGGTGAAAGATCCCTCTTCTTTACATTTATTACGACTCTTTCTTCACGAGTATTATAATTGGAATAGTCTTATTACTCCAAAAAAAATTATTTTTTCAAAAAGTAATCCACGATTATTCTTGCTCCTATATAATTCTCATGTATGTGAATACGAATCCATTTTACTTTTTCTTCGTAATCAATCTTCTCATTTACGATTAACCTCTTCTGGTATCTTTTTTGAGCGAATACATTTCTATGAAAAAAAAAAATATCCTGTAGAAGAAGTCTTCGTTAATGATTTTCCGGCCGCCAGCTTATGGTTCTTCAAGGATCCTTTTATGCATTATGTTAGATATCAAGGAAAATCTATTCTGTCTTCGAAGGATACCCCTCTTCTGATGAATAAGTGGAAATATTATCTTGTCAATTTATGGCAATGTCATTCTTATGTGTGGTCTCAACCAGGAAGGATTTATATAAACCAATTATCCAAGCATTCCCTTGATTTTTTGGGTTATTTTTCAAGTATGCGACCAAACTTTTCGGTGGTACGGGGTCAAATGCTA